ATGATTCGTTATTGGAGCAGATAGCAACAACCATTTCATCGGACATGCGTATTTTTTATTTTCCGACGGATTTACGTGGTTTCATTAATGGAAATTGTTTGATGTAGTGAATAATAGGCTCTGGTTGTTCGCCGTTCAAGAATTCTCGTTTAGGCAGTTCATATCATCCATACATAGTGTTTTGATCTCAGATTTCAATTCTTCCATGTTTCAGCAGTAGCATATTGTTCCATGGAGCTCAGGTCCAAAATATGGAATAAACAAGTGTTTCCACGACTCTACCACCCGGTCAATTCTGTTCCACTTAATCCCTTTTTCATGGCCACATATCTTTAAGGAATGGGAAATCTTTCTCCTGTTACATGAATCAAATGTTTCATTTCATCCGGGAAAAGCCATTTCTTTCTCAACAATGTCTTTGTCATTTGATCCAATAGCGTTCCGTTAGATAGGAACAGATTTGATAAATACTGATAACTCTCGGATAGAGTATTAGAACGGAAAGACCCATTATATAATGAACTATTGGTTCTAAGCCATCTTTGGCGATGAATCAACAATTCGAAGTGCTTTTCTTGCGTATTCTTGATGAACCAGCGTTTATATATAGATGTGGGAGGATTTTTTTGGGAAGTAATAAGCCCCTTTGACATCTCTTCATCTGCAAAGAATTCTCGACGTGAAAACACAGAGACAAAGGGCTGATCTTTGAATAGGAAAAAGAATGGATCCGCAGGGTCCCAAATGAATTGGCTTATTCGAAAAAAGACTTGTTCTTTGGAAGATCTATCTCGTGTCTGGTACTGCATGGTTCCACTCTGCAAGAACTTCGAATCCTTCTCTTTAAGCTCATCCCCTTTATGAGAAATGATCTGCTTGCCCCGAAATGACCTGGCTAAATAGGGAAATCCCAATTCATTGGGCCTTTTTTCGATACAATCAAATAGATTGCCACAATGGCGCCATATTCTCGGAGCCCAAACTATGTGATTTAATAAATCCTCCTCTATCTGTTGCAGGTCGACGGCTCCTTCTCCTTCCCCTTCTTCAAACCCCGATTCGTATTTTTCATATAGAAATCTATGATCAACGATAGAACAAGATCCATTTTGCATCATATCTAACTGATTCCTTGGTTCGGACCGAAGAAGCAATGTCACTCGATTATTATCAAACTGACTGCAATCTTTTTCTGTCCGTGAGGATCCCACCAGAGCGCCTTCTACTTCTAAAAGGCCATGAACTAGATCAGAATCATTCTCAACGAATCCATAAGAAGTTATCCAATTTTTTTCATCGGGTCCGAGTGGAGACCAAAGATCTTGAGCGACCGATCCGGCAGAACAACTCAAAAGATAAAGAAGTATCGTTAATTTCTTCATGCTCGTTCCAAGTTCGAAGTACCATTTGTACAAATAAGAATCCCTTTCCTTACATGATTTCTTCTTCATATAGATAGATATAGGATCTAAGGAGCAATTACTTAGAAGTACATTTTGTGCAACAGCCCTTCCTATCTGATAGAAAAGTATCCCATGATCCTGAACTGATCTTACCTGGGATCGCAAATCCCAAGTTTGTCTATGAAGAGCTGATCTAATTGTATTAGTTTCTATAATGGATTTCTTCTGTGTAATACTAATTGATAGGGCCTCATTGATAAGTGTTACAAGATCTCGTGCATTGGAACCCACGGTTATGGACCCGAATCCGTTAGTATGGAGCATTTTCTTTTTCAAGTGAAATCCCCTAGTATATGAAAGAAGGAAAAAGTGCTTTCGTTGTTGTGGAATAAGAAGCCTTCGTATCTTAATGCATGTATTTAATTTATTCGGAGCTATTAAAGCGGGATCCACTTTTTGGGGAATATGAGTCGAAGCAATAACAAGAATATTTCTAGTGGAACACCTTTCACAATCCCTGGAGAGAAAGTTCACTAATAGACCGAGGGATAAATAATTCGACTCATTCACATACAGATCATGAATGTTTGGAATCCATATTATGCAAGGAGACATTGCTTTTGCTAATTCGAATTGAGGGGTGATATCAAATCGGCCTATTTTCGGCGTCATATACATAGTTAGCACATTCGTCATAGTTAGCAGCTCCGTATCAAGGTCATCATCCATATGGATATCGTTACTATCATCAATATCGATATCGTCACTATCATCAATATCGATATCATCAATCAAACCTTTAGACTTGTCATCCAGGAACTTGTTCGGAAATACCGTAATGAAAGGAACATAGGAGTTTGTCGCTAGGTATTTGACCAAATAGGATCGTCCCGTTCCTATAGAACCTATTACTAAAATACCCCTAGAAGGGGATAGGGCTAAGCGGAGCGAAAAGGGTTTTCCATGAGATGGGAAATGAAAACTATTAGCCCCACACGAGGTTTGTGAATAAGTGATTGTCTGATAATGAGCAAGGAATATCCGTCTTTCTGCTAAACAGGATCTATTGAACTCATAATTCATTAGATACTTTTTAT